AAAACTCTATACGTACTGAAATACTATCTTCAAATGATTAATGACAACACAAATCCGTATTTCTTTTAATTTTCATGAAAAATGAAAGAATTGTTGTGAATCAATTATAAGTTGAAAAAAGAATCAAATATTCATTGATCAAATCAGTTACTCCATCAAAATCTGATAGATCTTTTGAAGAATTGATTAATTGGACGAGAATAAAGATAGAGTCCCATTCTACATGTCAATATCGACAACAATGAAATTTATAGTAAGAGGAAAATCCGTCGACTTTAAAAATCGTGAGGGTTCAAGTCCCTCTATCCCCAAAAAGGTCCATCTGATTCCCTAATTATTTATCCTACCTTCTCATTTCGTTAGCGGTTCAAAATTCGTTATCTTTCTCGTTTATTCTAATTCTACAAACGTATCTGAGCGAAAGTTTTTTTCTTATCACAAGCCTTGTGATATAGATGAAACACGTACAAATGAACATCTTTGAGAAAGGAATCCCAATGTTAAATTTGAATAATTAATAATTCATTTTATTACTCGTACTGTACTGAAACTTACAAAGTCTTTTTTTTTGAAGATCCAAGAAATTCCACCAGGACCTGGCTGGATAAGACTTTCCAATCCCCTTTCGTCTTTTTAATTGACATAGACCCAAGTCCTCTATTAAAATGAGGATGGTGCGTGAGGAATGGTCGGGATAGCTCAGCTGGTAGAGCAGAGGACTGAAAATCCTCGTGTCACCAGTTCAAATCTGGTTCCTGGCACATGAGCAATTTGTATGAGTATCTATTCTACAAATTAATTGATATGGGTCGACATACATATTCATTACATAATATAAATCATGATACATATTTATCCATCGGGGATGTACTTATTCTATTTATAGAATAAAATAGTTAAAGATGAGTAAAGAGTCTATACTTTTTTTTATATGTATAAAAAATATGTAAAAGAAAATATTAATACTTCATCTTCATACATATTACAAAAGGTAAATTGGTTGGTTGAAAAACCTAAAAGTCTAGTCTAGGGGAGTTGAAGGGTACGAATAGCCAAGATTCATCTCCGATACAGTACAAATAAATAGAATCTGATCCCCTTTCTATTTTCTTTTCATATTTTATTTCTTTATTTCCTCCTATGTGACTTTCTGGAGCCCATCTAAATGACGTGCGCGGTACATAGTTCGGCATCATGAACTCTTTGAGTTTCAGCCTATTGACTGGGCTTATCCCCCAAAAGTATCTTCAAAATCATAAAATCTTAATGAATCTCTCTAATTGTATTGTCTTTTTTTTTTTTTTTATTTATTTCCTTTATTCATTATTTATTTTATTTAACTTATCCATAATATGTTAATGAGACTTCATCTCTTTGAATATCTAGAGTTGTAGTTGTGGTAGAAGTGAAGATTATTTTCTGATTATTCAATGAGCATCTTGTATTTCATAAAAATTAGGGGCAATATAATCCTTACGTAAAGGCCATCCTATCCAGCTTTCAGGCATTAAGATACGTTTCAGACGTGGATGATTATTATAAGAGATTCCCAACATATCATAAGATTCTCTTTCTTGAAAATCCGCACTTTTCCAAATCCAGAAAACAGACGGAATTCTAGGATTCCTCCTTGGGGCAAATACTTTTATGCATACTTCTTCCGGTTGATCTATACCATACTCTATTCTCGTAAGATGATATACACTGGCTAACAGTCCGCCCGGTGCTACATCATAGGCACATTGGGAACGTAGATAATTGTAACCATATACATATAAAATGACAGCAATGGAATGCCAATCCTCGGGCTTTATTTGTAACGTCTCTATTCCTTGGTAATCGAACCCCAAAGATCTATGAACTAGCCCATGTTTGATTAACCAAACAGACAAACGACCCTGCATCTTTTTTCTCTCTCCCGCATTTTTATTTGTATTTATTTCTATAAATATTATAAAATAATTATTTCACATTTACGATAAAATTTCTGAAGATTGACTCGCTGTTTGTTATTCTGTACTTGTACAAAAGGATCTTGTCTAATTCACTAATTCGTGAGAAGATACTGAACTTTTGTATTCGAAAAAAGTTTCAGTGGGGATCTCTGAAGTAGATGGTGATTGATACAGTAATCCTTGATTATAATTTCCAGTATGAGTACTGCGTCCAACACGAAACTTGTGGCTGGTAGTAAAACACCGATTCTCCTGTTGAGATCTAATTCGATCTTCATAGATTTCTCGAGATATTTTCTTACGAAGTTTTGTTATAGCATCTATAACTGCCTCCGGTTTAGGTGGACATCCCGGCAAATAAACATCCACAGGAATTAGCTTATCGACCCCCGAACAGTACTATAAGAATCGGTACTGAACATCCCCCCGTTATTGTACATGCTCCCATAGCAATAACATATTTCGGTTCCGGCATTTGTTCATATAATCTCACTAAAGAAGGAGCCATTTTCATTGTTACTGTGCCCGCTGTTAGAATTAGGTCT